AACATTCATGATCTGTATGTGAATGAGTCGAATTACTTATCCCTCGGTCTATTAGAGAACTATCTCTCCAGGGATTGTGAAAGATGTTCCACTAGAAATATTCTTGTTATTGCTTCGACTCATATTCCCCAAAAAGTGGATCCCGCTCTAATAGCTCCGAATAAATTAAATACATGCATTAAGATACGAAGGCTTCTTATTCCACAACAACGAAAGCACTTTTTCATTCTTTCATATACTAGGGGATTTCACTTGGAAAAGAAAATGTTCCATACTAACGGATTCGGGTCCATAACCATGGGTTCTAATGCACGAGATCTTGTAGCACTTATCAATGAGGCCCTATCAATTAGTATTACACAGAAGAAATCAATTATAGAAACTAATACAATTAGATCCGCTCTTCATAGACAAACTTGGGATTTGCGATCCCAGGTAAGATCGGTTCAGGATCATGGGGTCTTTTTCTATCAGATAGGAAGGGCTGTTGCACAAAATGTACTTCTAAGTAATTGCCCCATAGATCCTATATCTATCTATATGAAGAAGAAATCGTGTAAGGAAGGAGATTCCTATTTGTACAAATGGTACTTCAAACTTGGAACGAGCATGAAGAAATTAACGATACTTCTTTATCTTTTGAGTTGTTCTGCCGGATTGGTCGCTCAAGATCTTTGGTCTTCACCCGGACCCGGATCCGATGAAAAAAATAGGATCACTTCTTATGGATTCGTTGAGAATGCTTCTGATCTAGTTCGTGGCCTATTAGAAGTAGAAGGCGCTCTGGCGGGATCCTCACGGACAGAAAAGGATTGCAGTCAGTTTGATAATAATCGAGTGACATTACTTCTTCGGTCCGAACCAAGGAATCCGTTAGATATGATGCAAAATGGATCTTTTTCTATCGTTGATCAGAGATTTTTCTATGAAAAATACGAATCGGAGTTTGAAGAAGGGGAAGGAGCCCTCGACCCGCAACAGATAGAGGAGGATTTATTCAATCACATAGTTTGGGCTCCTAGAATATGGCGCCCTTGTGGCAATCTATTTGATTGTATCGAAAGGTCCACTGAATTGGGATTTCCCTATTGGGCCGGGTCATTTCGGGGCAAGCGGATCATTTATCATAAAAAGGATGAGCTTCAAGAGAATGATTCGGAGTTCTTGCAGAGTGGAACCATGCAGTACCAGACACGAGATAGATCGTCCAAAGAACAAGGCTTTTTTCGAATAAGCCAATTCATTTGGGACCCTGCAGATCCATTCTTTTTCCTATTCAAAGATCAGCCCTTTGTCTCTGTGTTTTCACGTCGAGAATTCTTTGCAGATGAAGAGATGTCAAAGGGGCTTATTACTTCCCAAACAAATTCTTCTACATCTATATCTAGACACTGGTTCATCAAGAATACGCAAGAAAAGCACTTCGAATTGTTGATTCATCACCAGAGATGGCTTAGAACCAATAGTTCATTATCTAATGGATCTTTCCGTTCTAATACTCCATCCGAGAGTTATCAGTATTTATCAAATCTCTTCCTATCTAACGGAACGCTATTGGATCAAATGGCAAAGACATTGTGGAGAAAGAGATGGCTTTTCCCGGATGAAATGAAATATTTGATTCATGTAACAGGGGAAAGATTTCCCATTCCTTAGCCGTAAAGATATGTGGCCATGAAAAGGGGATTAAGTGGAACAGAATTGGCCGGGTGGTAGAGTCGTGGAAACACTTGTTTATTCCATATTTTGGACCTTAGCTCCATGGAGCAATATGCTACTGCTGAAGCATGGAAGAATTGAAATCTTAGATCAAAACACTATGTATGGATGATATGAACTGCCTAAACAAGAATTCTTGAACGGTGAACAACCAGAGCCTATTACTCACTACATCAAAGAATTTCCATTAATGAAACCATGGAAATCCGTCGGAAAAGAAAAAATACGCATGTCCGATGAAACGATTGTTGCTATCTGCTCCAATAACGAATCATTGGTTTAACTGAATAACTAAAGAAAATAGATAGACCTTTCTCTTCGTCTCAGGTCGATGGATCTTCTCAATTGGAAGATCTCCCATATGGATAATACATATTCCGGTTGACCGAGCCTAATTCGAATTGTTTTGTTCCGAAGCAAAGATATCCATGGAGGTGGTTCGTCCTATTTACGACCAAGAGGTACTGGATTCTCTTTCGGATAGGCCCTGAAAAGAGAAGGAAAGCTGGAATGCCAACAGGCGTCTGTCTATTCTCTAATTCACCCGACCCGATAGTACCCATTTTGGGAACGTCCAGTGCCAAAGTCACTGAATGGGTAAGTCGCCAATCCCTAAAATGTACTATGTAATGTACTTTATCCGCTGGGTTACGGGTACTGGTGGGTATTTTACTAGAGGTTTCTATCAATCTACCCCTGTGTGATTCCTGTTGAATCATATACTCGGGGGGTGGCGCGGGGCGGACGATTTCCAAACGGACTCCTCATTCATTAGATAGAG